GAAAGATTCATTTTCACACTTGAAAGATAGCCCAAAAATTCAAGGGAATGATTGGATAATTGGTTTATATAAATCCTTCTTGGATGAAACCACAGCGAAAAATGCCATTGCCAAAAAGTTACAAGGTAACATTTCCATTTATTCATAAAATGAGACGTCCCTTTTGAAGCCAAAATGGATTTTCTTTGATACCTAACATAATGCATGCAAGATTCCTTCACCAACCATAGGTTCGTCTGAAAATAATTAACCTTAACAAAGACGTTCACAAGACGTTCTATTTTTACATAGAAATAGATTCGTTCAAGAAGAACTTCACAAGATGTTGATCGTAAATGAGAAGATTGGTTACGTAGAAAGACGAAAATGGATTCGTATTCACATACATAAGAATTATATAAGAATAAGAATAATCTACGATTTTTTTTTGAAAAAGAGGAACTGACCCTCTTTGGAGTAATAAAACTATTCCAATTACAATGCTCGTTGAGAAAGAATCGTAATAAATGCAAAGAATAGGCATCTTTTACGCAATAGCGAAGAATTTGAACCAAGATTTCCACATGGACAGAATGGGGGATGAATATATCTAACACAAAAATGAAATGTGAAAAATTGTCCTCTAAAAAGGGAAATATTGAATGAATTGATAGTAAATTCTGAGATTTTACTATCTTTTTCTTTTTTCCTTCTAGATAAAATATTAATCGTAGAGAAAATGGAATTTCCACAATAAATCCCAACCCCTCTGATATGATTTGAGAATAGAAATTATTGTTGCGTCCCAAAAAGTAATTTTGATTAGAATCATTAGGAGAAATAATCAAATAATTCTGTTGATACATTCGAGTAATTAACCGTTTCACAATCAGTAAACTGGATTTATTGTCATAACCCGGATTTGCCGAAAAGATGGATCTATTGAAACCATGATCGTGAGCAAATGCATAAGTATACTCCTGAAAGATAAGTGGATATAGGAAGTCATGTTGTTGAAATATCTCTAGCTGTAAATATCTTTTGATTTGCTCCATTTGAATTTCAATTTGAGCCAAAGGGTAGAAAATTTTGAGGGTTAACAAATAAGACATAGTGCAATACAGTCAAAACAGGGTATTCTAGTAAGAATAGATACCCCGGAGACAAGTAAACTTATCAACAGATTCTCTACCCTCTCTTTTTTCCATTTCATTTAGTTCGTCTATGTTATAGGATAACAAGATGGTTAGAAATCCTTTATCTTTTAAACCTAATCGCTCTTTTGATTTCGGAAAAAGCTTTCTTTATCAATATACTTCTTCTTTTACACACACCTCGATTCCATAATAAGAATATAAATAGTTAGGATTCATTAAAAAAATATAGAATCCCCTCGTGGGGAGAAGTCCTTCCCGTATCAGGTACTAATCTATTTTTAACGTCTAATTAGATCGGGAACTTATTCAAAGTTAGAACATAAGCTGGTTCCTTTTTCTTTCTGATAATTAATTGAAGCCATAGGGCCCTATCCATTTATTCATTCGACCAAACTCGTTCCGTTCCAAGAATTCGAACAAGGTTTTGTACCGATCCGATAGGAATGAAATATCCTCAGAACTCTCCATTGATACGACATGCTTTTTTTTCCATTCATTCCCTTTCAGGATCAGTCGGGGTCTTCCAAACTTTACCAATGGTATGGACGAATTCTTCACTTCATCCAAATGTGTAAAAGATTCTAGCCGCACTTAAAAGCCGAGTACTCTACCGTTGAGTTAGCAACCCGAAGAAACTATAGATTAAACATAATCTCAACAAAGGGTATATAGATACAATCAAAATCAATGAAATTTCAATAAAAAGAAAAGAGATTATACGGGCAAATCAAATCATTGAGCTAACAAAACAGATTTTCTAATGGATTCGAAACATAAAAATGAATTGATTAGATCAACATACAAGAAATTCTCAGATAAAATAAAAACAGAATTATCAAATGAGTTTAAAGCAAAAAAACCTATGGACAGAAACAAATAGACCCACTTCACTTATCACGATGAATTATATTTGTTCGATACACTGTTGTCAATATTCTCAATTTTGAGAAAAGAATATAGTGGAAAAAAACAAAAGAGATTGCTATTAAAATCTTTTTTTAAATTCAAATAACTTCAATGCAATAATATTCAAAATTGTCTTGGATTAGCACTACATACCTAATCCACAGAGATACAAAAAGTAGAAATGGAATAATAAATAAGGAAGAATTAAAAAAAATACGTATTTTTTAGTCGATACTGTATTTCATCTATCTAAGTGGAATAAGCAGGCTTGATTCCTTATTGGTTAGTCAAATTGTAATGAAAATCACACAATTGAAGGAAATGCCCGAATTTTTTTATTTTTTAATCAATAAACTAACGTTTTGTCGTTCTAGACCATCACCATCGGATTCGACGGAAGGAATGATAAATAGATACGAATCGAGCAAGAAGGGGGGGATCAAAAAAACTAGTAAAGAAAAATTATACAAAGTTATATATAAGTCGCTACCCCCCCTTGGTATTTCTTTAAATTTAAAAGAATTTTGTTTAATTAGATAGAAGTTCTTTAAAAACTTCTGCTTTCTTTAAAAGATTCTGAACAGTTCCTGTAGGTTGAGCACCCCTTTCAAGGAAGTATAGAATAGCAGTAACATTTAAATAAGTTTGATTCTTCATTGGATCATAAAACCCCACTTTTCTAAGATATTTTCCTTCTCTTCGGGATCGAACATCAATTGCAACGATTCGATAGACGGCTCATTGGGATAGATGTAGATGAACAATACCCCCCCTAGAACCGTATAGGAAGTTTTCTCCTCGTACGGCTCGAGAAAAAATGATTTGATTCGAATGAACCTAGAAAATCAATTAGACTTTAATTTCATTCGTTTTTTGTCCTTCCTGAAAATTTAAAAGAAACCATTCGTACTCATAACTCAAGTTGAATAACTCTCAAATAGCTCAAAAGGAAATTCTTCTCTTTAGTCAATTTCATTTATTGAGTTGTCTTTACCCGCTTTTTTTGTCTCGTTTAAAATTAGATTTGGATGATCCAGTTATTGAGACTATCGAGACAATTAAAATGGATTTACTTGTTCTTGGATCCTTTAATCTTTATTTTAAATCATTGGGTTTAGACATTACTTCGGTGCTTCTTAATACTTTCAAAATGGCAGCAACATACCCTTTCATTTGAATTGGAAATATTTGAAATTGGATTTCTTTCTATCAAAGAATCCGATGGACAGTTGATTCCCGCGTAATACACTTTAAATCGAAAAAGTTTGATCAATTATAACAAGTTTCCAATTTAAAAACAAAACTTGTTGAAATTGGATTGGATCCTTTTGATTTCTATATTATTATATATAGAAGATACGTTTACGAAGTTGTTCCAATTGATTGATTGGCATTAACCCTAGATCCTTGCCCCCCAGAAAATGAATTAATCCTTTCGACTTTTCGGCTCGAGCTCCATCGTAGACTACCAACAAAAAAACAAAGGATTCAGGTGTAACAGAACAAACGATGTCGAGACAAGAGCATCTTCATTCCTCGATAAATCGAAAATAAGATGGTGGATCTAAAAATCCACAACGGATCGTGTCCTTCAAGTCGCACGTTGCTTTCTACCACATCGTTTCAAACGAAGTTTTACCATCACATTCCTCTAATTTGGAACCAGTATGGAATTGATTCAATTATGGAATCATGAATAGTCATTGGTTCAGTTGTACATAAACATCGTAATCTAGACTTTTTCTTTTCTTATTTAAAAAAAAGAATATGATGTGATATCTGTATGTGGAACAATTTTTATGAAAAAGTTTTAGCAAGACAAGATCTTTAATATCCATAAATATATTTTAACATACATAAAAAGTATCTATATAATACAAAATAATAGAAAGTATAAAGAAGATATAATTATAACTATAATATAAATGAATTACTTATTGACTCTGCATCTTCAAGTGACTAAATAGGATAGATTATCCTATTTCCTACTTTTTCACTACCAAAGATTCAACTGACAAGAAATCATTAATATTAATAAAGTATTTCTAAAAAAAATATCTATAATTGAAAAAGTTTCCTATTTAGAAATACTATCTTCTTTGAAGGAAATTCGCCAATAAGCAGCATGTTTAATCCGATAAGTCTTTCCTTGACTCATCACTGATTTAAAATAGATAAATAGATCAAAGATAAAGAAGAAATAATCCAATTTTTTTTTCACAAGTGGATCAAAAAATGATATAAGTAAAGATTTGAATCTTTATTCTTTTCATCTGATTACGAAAAGAAAAATATAAAAATTATTTGCATTGAAATAGAACGCTACATACATACCATATAAGTTAAATATTTCCTCATTTTATATGTTTATATTATATGTATTTTGTTTAACATAGGGATAGGGTTGAGTAATATTTCAATAATAAAATCTTGTCATAAAGTGAATAAAAGAAATAGGATAAACCATCCCTGCCTCAATCGTTCCACAGATTTCCAATTTTTCATTAGAGTCAACCACGAAATACCTAAAAAAATGAAATAGAAAAAGATACATTGGCTCCATATAACATAAAAAAATATGTTATAAAACATATGTTATGGAACTTGATCATTTGTTAATGAGATTCGAACAGATATTTAAATTAATACTGATTTACTCCTGACCACTCCATTATCTATAGAAATAATAGGAATACTATAGCAATAGCATAAAAACCCTCTGGGACGGAAGGATTCGAACCTCCGAATAGCGGGACCAAAACCCGTTGCCTTACCACTTGGCCACGCCCCATTTCAATTTACAATCTAAACTAATAAAGAATAAAATTGGTATTGGTTGTTTGTCAACTCCAGTCCAAATATCTATATATCTATAGAATAAACGGGTAGTAGGATGTTGATACATATAGATATAGAATTCAACTAAATTTATTGATCATTACATAGAATTCAATTAAGATATTGTATGAAAGTATGATTTCTTCTATTCTCCTTTAAGTTGAGAATTGGAGGATTTTTTGATTGGGTGGCTTCAAAAAGAAGAAGGATTTTTTGTCTACCGTAACTGACTTTCTTCCTTTTTCCTTATATCAAAAACCCAACCAAAATGGAATTATCTCCAAAAACACAAAAATGTCTGTTATGCTTAATATCATTAGTTTAATCTGTATTTGTATTAATTCTTCCCTTTCTTCGAGTAGTTTTTTCTTCGGAAAATTGCCCGAAGCCTATGCTTTTTTGAATCCAATCGTAGATGTTATGCCAGTTATACCTCTGTTTTTTTTTCTTTTAGCTTTTGTTTGGCAAGCTGCTGTAAGTTTTCGATGAAATCCTTAATAATTATAATTTAATTAATAATATATATAATAATATCCTATAAGTTTTAGAGTATGAACCCTCGATTCGTACATTGAGCTAGTGGCCGGCTTACCACCCATTTCTTCTCTTCATTTTTTGACCCCTTTTGCAGCAAAAGACCCTAACCCTATTAGGGTCTACCACAATATCTAATTTCGATATGAAAGATATTTTTGTTAATGAAAAACAAATGCATTTGTTTTGTAACAATTCATTTCTATTTCTAGAAAAAAAAAACAGGTGTCAAAATATGATATGTGGTAGAAAAATGGAAGATCTATTCTCTTTTTTTTTTCCAAAAAAATAATTTGGAGATTGTGTAATGCTTACTCTGAAACTCTTCGTTTATACCGTAGTGATATTTTTTGTTTCTCTCTTTATCTTTGGATTCCTATCTAATGATCCGGGACGTAATCCTGGACGTGAAGAATAAGATTCTAAGGGTTTTCTTTGATTCATTTTCAAATCTTCTTAGGATTTTATCTATATTCTACACGTTTAACTAAGATTTGAAAAATTTGAAAAAAGAAATCAAGTCAGCAACGGAAACGGAAAGAGAGGGATTCGAACCCTCGGTACGAATAACTCATACAACGGATTAGCAATCCGACGCTTTAGGCCACTCAGCCATCTCTCCCAATTGAAAAAGCTAATTACTACATTACCCATAATGTCAGGAGTCTTTTTTTTCTCTCTCTTCTTTGCTCTATTATATATATGTATAATATGTATATGTAGAGAGATCGACAAATCAGGAATTTCCTTTATCGAAAGGGAAGGGCCGGAAAGTGCCAACAACCTAAATAAAGAAAAATAAGGACGACCTCTTTCTTTTGTGTTGATTTTGTTCGAAAAGCCCTTCTTATTCTGATGGCCTGGCCTGGTCAGTACCTAGCCGGGCCTTTTTTTGGTCCAACGAATTCTAAATAATTAATGATTTATCTGATTTAAAAACAAAAAGACTTTTTCTTTTCTATAATATTTATATTATTTATAATAATATATTTATATTATAATAATAATTATATTAATAATAAATTATATTAATTATATATTTTTCATATAATATACAAAATAAAAAATAATAGAATTTAATATAATAATTTTCAAATTAAAAAATTATTGTTTTAATCAATTAAACATCTTATCTTCAAGCAACAACAAAAATAAGAAAGACTATTTTATTTACATTCGTTATTGTTTTATATTTTATTTTCCCAACTAAAAACTCTCGATTCTTCCACAATGCATTTTTGTGTTCTGATTTTAGTTTTTTTGTGATCTATATCTATCAAAACTTGTTCACCAAAAGAGAAAACTTTAGTCATTTAATTTAAATTAAATGAAACTTCTTTTCCGAATCTCATTAAATTTTTATCTCCCCACGAAAAACGCTTATTTTGATTATTCTTTAATAATCCTATCTTAATCATGCTCAATTCTCTTGTTCGACAAAAAATCCATTTGTATATAATAATCATATTGTAGCGGGTATAGTTTAGTGGTAAAAGTGTGATTCGTTCTTTTAACCCTTTAATAGTTAAAGGGTCTTTCGGTTTTATTCATATTCCGATTAAAAACTTTATTTCTTCAAATTAAAAGGATTTAATCCTTTACCTCTCAAATGAATGCGCAATTCGAGAAAAAAACTACACATTCTCGTTATTTCTATCCCCGAGTCACTTATAAATTTCAAAGTTGGATTATGAAATTGCGAAACAGAATTTGAATTGGATCAAGACTTCCAATTGAATAAGTATGAGTAAAGGATCCATGGATGAAGATAGAAAGTAAATTTCTAATCGTAACTAAACCTTCCTTCGATTTTCTTTTCGATTTCTAAAGAAAGAAATTGAAGCAAAATAGCTATTCAACGATGACTTTGGTTTACTAGAGACATCGACATATTGTTTTAGCTCGTTGGAAACAAAACCCTTTTCCTTAGGATCCTCTCAAATAGAAATAGAGAACGAAGTAACTAGAAAGATTGTTAAAATAACCTTCTTCTAGAAGGATCATCTAGAAAGCGATTCGTTTTGTTTATATTTAAACAAAAAAGCTGACATAGGTGTTATGGGTAGAATTTTGTTCATTTTGAACA